CTCTCCCGGCGGATGGGTTATCCCTGGAGTGGCTATTTATGATACAATACAATTTGTGCGACCAGATGTACAGACAATATGCATGGGATTAGCCGCTTCAATGGGATCTTTTATCTTGGCCGGAGGGGAAATTACCAAACGTCTAGCATTCCCTCACGCTTGGCGCCAATGAGGTTTTTATTTGAGAGAAAAAAATAAGACTATGCCTTCGCCATATTAATATTAAGTAATAATAGCATGGCACTTTGAATTCGATATAAAAATAAAACAATTTGTATTGTTTTTTCAAAACATTTGATTATGTATCGAGAGAGTAGTATGAGATAAAAGGGATTTCCTATTTTTTTATATTGGAGATTCCAGTTCAGCGTCACAAACTTTTTTATTTTCACACCGGGGGCTTAGTTGTGTTCTGAAAGAGTTCGAAAATAAAAAACAAGATTTTTTTCCTTAATTTTATAAAAAGCAACTTTGGGATTGCTGAAACACAGACAAACCAAATAATATTAAATATTTAAATATATATATATATTATATATAAAGCAACGGAACCATCATAGTATTTTTGAACGCCTACGAAAGGAAGGGTGGTAATTTGATCATTTACCGATCTGGGTCTGATAGATCCTATTTTTTTGAAGGTAAAGGTCAATTTTATTATAGAGCCGTATGCAATGCATAAAAGATGCCCGTACGGTTGTGGTTGTTCAATTCTATCTTTATTTTTTTTCTTTTCTATTCATCATGCAAAATAGAGGAACCCCTTTTTTGTTATACCATCAGGGTAATGATTCATCAACCTGCTAGTTCTTTTTATGAGGCACAAACGGGAGAATTTATCCTGGAAGCGGAAGAGCTGCTAAAACTGCGTGAAACCCTAACAAGGGTTTATGTACAAAGAACGGACAAACCCTTATGGGTTGTCTCGGAAGACATGGAAAGAGATGTTTTTATGTCAGCAACAGAAGCCCAAGCTTATGGAATTGTTGATCTTGTAGCGGTGGTTGAGTGAAAAAGCCCGGATTTTGTTTCGCACAAATTCTCGATTTCCTATTTTAGATTTTTGCTGAATTTACTACAAAATTAAATATAAAGTTTCAGCAGGAAAATTAAATAATTAAATAGAAGTATCATCAGGTTAGGATCGATCTAAACCAGCCCATTATTTATATGATATGATTCAACATGCCAACTATTAAACAACTTATTAGAAATACAAGACAGCCAATCAGAAATGTCACAAAATCCCCCGCACTTCGGGGATGCCCTCAGCGTCGAGGAACATGTACTAGGGTGTATGTGCGACTCGTTCAGATCATGAGCTGGGATAAAGATAAAATAAATAAAACCTTTTCTAGTATCAATGATCAGTACCGGGGAATAGGATAGAATAGAAAAAGAAGTCCGTTCAATTCAGTATAAAAAAAATATATCCATTCTATTGTGTATGAAATTTATGGTTTCCATTGGTGCAAATCCAATCACCTCAATTTAAGATGAGAAGCAATTCTCCATTGGTAACAAATGGTTATCCATTAAGCGGAGAAAATCCTACTTAAAAATAAAAACAGAAAACTTAGGCCCCTTTTGCAAGAACGGACTAACAGGGTTAGCTACCCAGCCAACTTTCATAATTAAATACCGTTACTGTGTAAGTAGATCTAATCGTGAAAGACCTATTACTGGATAATTCATGGGTAGAGCCAAAGAATGTGAACTATACAAGTTACCAATAACATTGATTAAATGAAGTTAAAGGCTCCGGTGTATAGAGAAAACCTCACCGTTTAAGAAGTAACCATATAAACGAAGGAAGCCACTATTTCTTTATACATTTAGATTTTTTATTTATTATATTTTGATACCTAGTAAAATATAATTTCTTATTTCGAAGTGAAATGTCTAGAAAAAATAAAAATAGTGGTCGGGAAGGTTATAGTAGCCAAAGTCATTGGAATTTTTAGTTTATACATTGGAAAAAAGCTTTGTTATTAATAGACTAGGAAAGGGAAAAAGAATAACTGAAAGAAAGGAAATCTATTAGTTATTCGTCAAAGTTTCATTTATTCAATGACCAGAATTAGACGGGGAAATATAGCTCGGAGACGTAGAACAAAAATTCGTTTATTTGCATCAAGCTTTCGAGGGGCTCATTCAAGACTTACTCGAACAATTACTCAACAGAAAATAAGAGCTTTGGTTTCGTCTCATCGGGATAGGGATAAGCAAAAGAGAAATTTTCGCCGTTTGTGGATCACTCGAATAAACGCAGTAATTCGTGAAATAGGGGTATCCTATAGTTATAGTAGATTAATACATGACCTATATAAGAAACAGGTGCTTCTTAATCGTAAAATACTTGCACAAATAGCTATATCAAATATAAATTGTCTTTATATGATTTCCAATGAGATCATAAAAGAAGTAGATTGGAAAGAATCCACCGGAATAATTTAAACGGAGTTCCCCGGAGAATGAACTCCGGGAGGGTAAAGTCAAA